TACATTTCCATACTATTAATAAGTAAGTGTAAGTGGAATAGATAGAGAATAATCTGTATCATGCCACATCACTTATTTTACTGGATCTTACGGAGCCAGTTCATGCACGACTCGGGTCTGATCATAGAAAAATTCTCCTCAAACAAACCAGCCTATCCTCTGTATGGGGTTTACTGGTGGTTGGAACAGAGACACGTTTGGTTTAAATTCCAATGTGGCGGATAAAATAATATATCTGCACGGGCCAATCAATAGTTCAAGCCACACACTCCCATAATCCATATTCTCTTCGGGGAATCCACTTCAACTATTCGTATCAAATAAATAATACAATATGAATTCAGTTGAAGGGAAATATCCAAACACATGTCTTATTCTTTTCAATAATCCATATTTGTAGCAATGAAATACTATGGTCCCTCCCCCAATTATATATGCTGGATTACCAAAATCTATGATATGTTTTCTCTATAAAGGACCAGAAATGCCTTGCTTACGAATCATTGGGAAGTGCATTAACATAAATACGGCAGTAAGGAGGGGTAATACAAAAGTGTGTAAACTATAAAAACGAGTCAAGGTGGATTGGCCCACACTAGCACTTCCGCGTAATAACTCGACTAAGGGCGATCCTATTACAGGAATAGCGTCGGGTACGCCTGTCACAATTTTGACTGCCCAATAACCAATTTGGTCCCAAGGTAAGGAATAACCGGTTACACCAAAAGATGCGGTTAATACAGCCAGAACCACACCCGTAACCCAAGTTAATTCGCGAGGTTTTTTAAACCCGCCGGTGAGATACACACGAAATACGTGCAGGATCATCATTAAGACCATCATACTTGCCGACCATCGATGAACTGATCGGATTAACCAACCAAAGTTGGCTTCAGTCATTATGTATTGAACAGAGGCAAAGGCCTCGGTAACGGTCGGACGATAATAAAAAGTCATGGCAAACCCCGTGGCTACTTGTACTAAAAAACAAGTAAGTGTAATCCCCCCTAGACAATAAAATATGTTGACATGAGGAGGAACATATTTACTAGTTATATCATCTGCAATCGCCTGAATCTCGAGACGCTCTTCGAACCAATCATATACTTTATTGAGATAGGTAACCCGAAGGAACTCCCCCTCTAAGAACTGTATATGAAAATTTGATCTCGTACAGCTCAAGCAAAAATACCCCCCTATTGGTTGCAACAGATATGTAATAGAAAGTTTTAAACCTATTCTTATTTAGCCTCCCCGAGATAAAATCTTGAAAGGGGAAAAACCCTTAAGCTCTTCTTTGTGATGATAATGCCAAAATATCAAGTCCGCTCATTCGTTTTTATGTTGATAGTTACAGGCCTCTTGAATCTTCTTTGTCCCCATTTTTCTTTATTTGTGTTATTTTCTTTTTTTATTTTTGTCTAATTCGGATTTATTTTTTTTTATTTTGATAGGAATTCTCTTGTTGAGACCCTATGAATCGATTGAAACCGAAGATTCATACTAGAACCACGATGATTGAATAAAGCCTCCAGGCTAAGCCCAAAGTCTCTGAGTAAGAACCTTTGATCATTATTCAATTAATAAATGAAATGACGAAAAATTCGGAGAAACATTTGATTTGTCCGTTGGTCGAAAAATTCGGAGAAACATTTGATTTGTCCGTTGGTCAAAATAAACATAAACAGAATTTTTAAGGAAAAAAACCTTCGATTTATAATTTATATAAATATAATTTATAAAATCTTTGAAATTGTTTTTTAGTCCAGTCGCGAGGTCTGAATAGTAGGTATGAATCATAGTTCAAATATCTTGATCTATTCCACATATTGCGTGCTCCGGATAAAAATGAATATAACCCATCTTTCTCAAGATGACAGACCCATTCTCTGTACTATCAATAGGATCAATTGTAACAAGTCACACACTCATATTCCGGAAATACAGAAAAAAAGAAATTCCACGGTCGAACTGCCAGAATGGCCTACAAATCCAAGTACTAAGCGCTTCATTTTGGATTGAAAAGCCAGGACTTCATTATTTTTATGGACCTAATTCATTGAAATTCCATCCAGTAAAACGGAAGAATTATAAATTTCCAAAATAATAGATAGGAATACCGCAAATAGAGCCATTGCGACCCCCATCAAAGGGGTCGTTCCCCAACCAGGAGCAACCTTCCCATATTCCGAATTCAGTGGTTTCAATAAATTCCCTACATTAGTTTGTCTTGGACCAGATCTAGAACTCCCCTCAACGGTTTGTGTAGCCATAAATCCTATTGCATTGGTTGAGATCGGTTGACTTTGTATACCATTCCGTTGTAAATAAACGATCTTATCATAGATCCATTGTGGTCTTGCAATTTTATAATAATGGAAACAGCAACCCTAGTCGCCATCTTTATATCTGGTTTACTTGTCAGTTTTACCGGGTACGCCTTATATACCGCTTTTGGGCAACCCTCTCAACAACTAAGAGATCCATTCGAGGAACACGGGGACTAGTTGAAGTAAAGTAAGGAGCCTCCCATATGGGAGGCTCCTTACTTTACTTCAACTTAGATAATGTAAGATTGAAAAATCATTTCTTAGTTGGAACCCTAGGTGGCTCTCGAAAAAAGATAGCGAAAAAAATGATTCCTAGAGTCGAGACTAAGAGAAATGTATAAACCAATGCTTCCATAAATTCGATCGTGGTTTACAATTATAGCTTCCACACCTGTTCATTTGGGAGCATTTCCCAGATTAAGAAAGGACAAGAGTCAAGGAAAGGGCGGTGATTCAAATCAAGATTTCTCTGGTATTCTATATCAAAAAAAAATCCCAAAAATCCAATGGAGGCGAAAGATACAAGAGAAGTGTTGTATCAGACTTCCTGTCTCCTTGTAGTTGGATCTCCAAGTTTTTGGAATGCTCCAAACTCCACTTGAGCATCCAAATCTGGGTCAATACCAGCAAAAACATCTCTGAACAAGGTTCTAGCACCATGCCAAATGTGTCCGAAAAAGAAGAGCAAAGCAAACGAAGCATGTCCAAAAGTGAACCAACCCCTGGGACTGCTACGAAAAACACCATCGGATTTCAAAGTAGCACGATCTAATTCAAAAATTTCACCCAATTGAGCACGTCTAGCATATTTTTTCACAGTAGCAGGATCACTATAACTGACTCCATCGAGTTCGCCACCATAGAACTCAACCGTTACTCCTACTTGTTCGACACTATACTTTGATTCTGCCCTTCTAAAAGGAACATCGGCTCTTACAATCCCGTCTCCGTCTACCAAAACGACTGGAAATGTTTCAAAAAAAGTAGGCATACGACGTACAAAAAGCTCGCGCCCTTCTTTATCTCTAAAGATGGGATGTCCTAACCACCCCACAGCTATTCCATCCCCGTTGTCCATCGAACCCGCTCTAAACAATCCGCCCTTTGCTGGATTATTGCCAATGTAATCATAAAAAGCTAATTTTTCGGGAATTTTAGACCAAGCTTCTGATAAACTCTGATTTTCGGGTAGTCCGGCGCCAACCCTTCGATATATTTCTTGCTGGAAGTATCCTTGATCCCACTGATAACGAGTGGGACCAAATAATTCGATCGGGGTAGTTGCTGAGCCATACCACATAGTTCCAGCAACAACAAAAGCTGCAAAAAAGACAGCAGCGATACTACTGGAAAGGACAGTTTCAATATTACCCATACGCAATCCCTTGTATAGACGTTGGGGTGGACGTACACTAAGATGGAATAGGCCCGCGAATATGCCCAATGTACCTGCTGCAATATGATGAGAGGCTATTCCTCCCGGAACAAAAGGATCAAAACCCTCTACCCCCCACGCAGGATTTACAGATTGTACTTTTCCAGTTAGCCCATAAGGATCGGACACCCATATTCCAGGACCATACAAGCCTGTTACATGAAATGCACCAAACCCAAAGCAAGCTAACCCTGAAAGAAATAAATGAATTCCAAAGATCTTGGGTAAATCCAAAGAAGGTTTTCCTGTACGTTCATCGCAGAATATTTCGAGATCCCAGTATACCCAATGCCAGATAGCTGCCAAGAAGCACAAACCGGAAAACACAATATGTGCCCCGGCCACACCTTCGTAACTCCAAATACCCGGATTCGTTATAGTCCCTCCTGTGATACTCCAACCGCCCCAGGAATTGGTTATTCCTAAACGAGTCATGAAGGGTATAACGAACATACCTTGTCTCCACATTGGATCAAGAACGGGGTCAGAGGGATCAAAAACGGCTAATTCGTATAGAGCCATTGAACCGGCCCAACCAGAAACGAGAGCTGTATGCATTATATGTACAGCAAGCAACCGACCGGGATCATTCAATACGACGGTATGAACACGATACCAAGGCAAACCCATGGAAATACCCCTTTATCAAAGAAAAATAGATACTATGTAACTTTATCGCATTGGAAAAGACTATGCTATGGACCTCTCCCTTTCAGTGGATTATTTCGGAGCAAGGGTTAATATTTATTTAATTCCATTTCGTTGGTAATAATGGAACAATTCTGTTCGTAGGAACAAAGATAAGCAGATCTATTCTATACCCGATAAGTACCAATACGCAATGGGGGGATTGGTCCCATTTTCTATGGGCGAAAGCCTAGATACTTGTTCATCGTTCGAACAGCCCGACCCATTCGTAATAATTTTCCTCGATTCATTTCGTCTTACTCTATGAACTTTCTAATCTAGGGATAAAATACGTCATTACGTTTTCACATCAAAGTAAAATGTCGTATTTAACTCCTCTTTTTTGCAGTTTATGCCTGTTGGTGTTCGGAGTCCTGGAGAGGAAGATGCGGTTTGGGTTGACGTATAGTGCGGCTTGTCAGACATATTGGGTCATATGGGATTTCCCCGTTCTCTCCCCCGATCGAGATACCCTCTGTTTCGCCCAAAAAAGATTGCTTGAACCATCAATAAATAATTTGGAGCGTGAAGTGCAATTAGATCTGTTTTTGAGGGGGTAGAAATAAATATTATCAAGTATAAAAATTTATGGTTTCCTTGGTTGGACCGATAAAATGAAGTATCCAGGCTCCGTTCAAAAAATACCCAATTGGTTAATATATGTATGATTACCCCTTGTATCATAAGTGATTACTTTATAGGATATGAGTGATCTCAAACTGCCAATCAATGAAATAATATGATGACTACATCGAATATTTGTTGTAAGAAAGGCATGAAATGAATTGAAAAAAATCGTACAAAAAAGCGGTATTGGGATCATTTGTCCTATATGTGCAAATTGAAATCGGGCGGATCTTTACCCGGAGTAGAGCATAAACCTAAAATAATTGAGTAGGCCCATTCAGGAACAAGAAAATTACATCATAATTTGGGTTGGATTTCGATGAAACAATATATCAATGAGAGGTTAATTCGATAAGTTTAGTGGATTCTTTTCTTTTTTTTTTATTTTTACGGAGAGACGCGAAAAAAATCATCTTTCTTAAAAAATATACAAGAAAAGCCCCTTCCATTAGGAGGTAGAAAAGTCCTACTATAAAAAAGAAGGCGGGCTGGAATCAACACATTGATTCGTTTTTTCACAATTTTTTTGAACCGTATGCATCCAAAGGTGCGTGTACGGTTCCTAAGGGATAAAATTTTGTCCTAATCAACCGACTTCATCGAGAAAGATTACTTTTTTTAGGCCAAGAGGTTGATAGCGAGATCTCAAACCAACTTATTGGACTTATGGTATATCTCAGCATAGAGGATGAGATCAGGGATCTTTATTTGTTTATAAACTCTCCCGGCGGATGGGTAATACCCGGAGTAGCCATTTATGATACTATGCAATTTGTGCCACCAGATGTACATACAATATGCATGGGATTAGCCGCTTCAATGGGATCTTTCATCCTGGTTGGAGGAGAAATTACCAAACGTATAGCATTCCCTCACGCTTGGCGCCAATGAGTTTTTATTTGAGAGAAAAAAAAGACTATGCCTTCGCGATATGTAATATGAATATTAAGTAATAATATGGCACTTCGAGTTCGATATGAACAAACCATTATTGTTTTTTCATAACATGAGATTATGTATCGGGCGAGTAATATGAGACAAAAGGTATTTCCGATTTGATCTTATCTATCCGGGGTTCATTTCAGCGTCACAAACTTTTTTGTTTTCACACCAGAAGTCTCTTTCCAATATTTATGTTATGAAAGAGTACTAAAATGAAAAAAAAAAACAAGATCATTTTTTTACTTATTTGTTTGATCGGATCAAAAAGAAACTTTGGGATTGCTGAATCACATACGAGATAAATTAAAAATATAGAAAGCGGAACCATCATAGTATTTTTTAACTCCTCTGAAAAGAAGGGTGGTAAATGGATCACTTTTCCATTTTCTGATATATCCTATTTCTCTTTTTGCTAGACGGAAAGGAAAAGTAAATTCCATTGTGGAGCCGTATGCAATGCACAAAAAATGCCTGTACGGTTGTTCAATTATAATATATTCTTATTTTTTTTTGTTATTCTTTATCTCTTTCCTTCGTCCGATCATACGAGATCTAGAAACCATTCATTATGTTATATCATCAGGGTAATGATCCACCAACCTGCTAGTTCTTTTTATGAGGCTCAAACGGGAGAATTTGTCCTAGAAGCGGAAGAACTGCTGAAACTCCGCGAAACCCTCACAAGGGTTTATGTACAAAGAACGGGCAACCCCTTATGGGTTGTATCCGAAGACATGGAAAGGGATGTTTTTATGTCAGCAACAGAAGCCCAAGCTCATGGAATTGTTGATCTTGTAGCGGTCGAAAATGCCGGGGATTTCACGTAAATCCGTGATTTCATTTTGAACCAAACCATAATTTATAATTTGGATGAACCTAAATTTCATGTTTTTTCTGCTCTGCTTACCGGGGTAAATTTCAATTAAATTGAAATATAGGGTAAAAAAAAAAATTGAAAAAATTCAATGGATAATCATCTGGTTAATTGATCTAAACCAGCCCATTTTTATACGATTTAGCATGCCAACTATTAAACAACTTATTAGAAACACAAGACAGCCAATAAAAAATGTAACAAAATCCCCCGCTCTTCGGGGATGTCCTCAGCGTCGAGGAACATGTACTAGGGTGTATGTGCGACTCGTTCAGATCATGAGCTGGAACAAAAGAAAGGATCTTTTTTTCCAGTATCAATGACCAGTACCAATGAATAGGTTGGAAAAATCCATTCCATATAATATATAAATATAAAAAACCCCCATTGTGTATGAAATTTATGGTTTCTTGCAAATCCAATCACCTCAATTGGAGATGAGAAGCAATTTCCCATTGGTAGCAAATGGTTATCCATTAAGCGGGGGAATAGTATTTAAGAAGCAAAAAAATGATGCTCTAACTCGTGCAAAAACGGACTAACAGGGTCAGCTACCTAGCCAACCTTTGTAATTAAATATCGTTACTGTATGGGTAGATCTCCTTGTGAAAAGGCCCATTACTGGATAATTCATAGGTAGAGTCAAAGAATGTGAACTGTACAAGTTACTAATAACATTGATTAAATGAGGAAAAGGCTCCGGTGTATAGAGAGGACCTCGCCGTTTAAGAAGCAACCATAGAAACGATGGAACCCGCTATTTTTCCATTTTCCTTTACTTTTTATTGATACTTTATATTATACTCAACTTTATTTTTAATTTACTATTTTGTTGATACCTAGTATCAATACAATTTCTTATTTTGAGGTTAAACGCCTGGAAAAAATCGTGGTTGGGAAGGTCATAGCAAAAGCCATTGGAATTTTTTTATACATCGGAAGAATCCGTTTTGTTATTAATAGACCAGGAAAGGGGAAAAGAATGACTGAAAGAAAATAAATCCATTAGTTATTCATCAATTCATTTGATTCAATGACCAGAATTAGACGAGGGTATATAGCGCGGAGACGTAGAACAAAAACGCGTTTATTTACATCAACTTTTGGAGGGTCTCATTCAAGACTTACTCGAACTACTATCCAACAGAAAATAAGAGCCTTGGTTTCTGCTCATCGGGATAGGGGCAGGCAAAAGAGAAATTTTCGTCGTTTGTGGATCACTCGGATAAATGCAGCAATTCGTGAGGTCGGGGTATCCTATAGTTATAGTAGATCCATATATGATCTGTACAAGAGGCGGTTGCTTCTTAATCGTAAAATACTTGCACAAATAGCCATATCAAATACGAATTGCCTTTCCATGATTTCCAATAAGATCATTAAATAAGGAGATTGGAAGGAATACGCCACCATAATGATTGGGCCCCCGGAGAATGAGCTCCGGGAAAGTACAGTAGAAATTAATAAAATAGTAAAAATGAATGAACACGGTTCCATAACAAAAAGAAGAAAAGTTTTTCGCTTTACGCTTTTTTTTCTTACGACGTGACAATCCAATCTGGATTCTCCCATTTTTCGAACAAAAAACCAATCTGAGTTGGGGTTCGGATTGGGGTTTTTATTCAATTGCAATTCAGAAATAGGCCTATCTATTTTTTTATTTGATTTCTAGTTCGAGGACCTGTAGTTCTAGGAGTCGACTCCGTTTTCGCAAATTGTTTCTCATTATTAAGAAAAGGTAACAAAGATAAAATACGAGCTTGTTTTATAGCAATAGTAATTAATCGTTGTTGTTTCAAAGTCAATCTATTCACTCGTCTAGATAATATTTTTCCTCGTTCACTAATAAATCGACTAATTAAACTCATGTTTCTGTAATCAATTCGATCCCCCGAACCAATTGGGGGCAAACGCCGACGAAAAGATCGCTTGGGTTTAAGAAAAAGTCGCTTGGATTTATCCATGGTTTATTCCTTATCTTAAAAAAAAAATTTCTGAATTCGAATTTAGGATCCGGCCGAAATAGGATTTGGTTGTTTTATTTTATAGTTTCTTTATATATATTATTATGTAATTATATTGTTCCTTGGAGGGGTTACACGCGCATTACACTTTATTTATTTCTTTATCTCCCCATGAATCGTATGCTTGTAACAGTAGGGACAAAATTTTCTCAATTCCAATCGACTAGGCGTATTGTGTCGATTCTTTTGAGTAATATATCTGGAAATGCCCCGCGATTCTTTATTAATATTAATACCGTTTCGGACACAACTGTTACATTCCAAAATAACTCTTACTCTGACATCTTTACCTTTGGCCATGAACCTCCTTTTTGATTTTTTATTCCCTCAACTCTTCCATTTTCGATCCGAAACGAAGAAGAAAAAAGAAGTTGCTGACTCGAAATCCTATTCTTAACTATTTCATTGCAATCAATAGAAAAAAATCAATAGATAAATAATAATAAGTAATACAATGATTTCTAACAGTTCTATTCTAATATCGGTATTTCATTTAATTATCTTGTATGCTTTTTGTTGTCCTCGACTCTTATTTCCTTTCCATTTCTGTTCTCCCTCTATTACTTCAGCTTGAACCCGAGTTTCGTTGCGGACGAATCTCTTCTTTGATTCTTTCTCTTTCCTTCTTTTGATAAAAAAAGGACAGTAAAGAACAAAACAAAGAAAGGGTAGTCATAGATAATTTATTGTATCTCTAATCTTCATCCCTAACTAGAATGAAAAAAAGGGGAATGTCAACGCATCGGGGAAGAAACGATTGATCTCTATCAATAGACCTGCCAACGACCCGAACCATAGAGTGGTTAACACAGGTGCCACGGATAGATATGTTTTTATATCTCGCATTGAAAATCCTCCTTTTTTATTGTAATACATATATGATCAGATATATATGTAGATAAGGATCACTTGTATTTGTACGCGGAATCCCTAACTAAAATGGGTATATATAACTGCCCGGTAGATGATATTTTCCTTTAACAGAAAAAGACGTCCACTTACTTTCTGAACATTACTGATACAAATTGATTTATATGTTGGGTTTAATCTATAATAATATATAGATATGTAATGTAGTATT